GAGCGTTTCCACGTGGTAGAACCTCCTCGGGGAATATAAGGTTTTCATGAGGCTGATCCTGAGCCGCCATCCAAGCACGAATACCTTCGTTTAAAAGAATATTTTTGGTGTAGAAAGTCTCAAATTCAGGATCTTCCGCTGCACGGATTTCCTGTGAAACGAAGTCATAGGCGCGTAGGTTCAAGGCCAGACCGACTACTCCAAGAGCACTCATCCATAAACCGGTTACTGGTACAAATAGCATAAAGAAATGTAACCAACGTTTATTGGAAAAAGCAACCCCAAAGATTTGGGACCAAAAACGGTTAGCGGTGACCATTGAATAAGTCTCTTCTGCTTGAGTTGGGTTAAAAGCACGGAATGTATTTGCACCGTCACCATCTTCGAATAAAGTATTTTCCACGGTAGCACCATGAATCGCGCATAGCAGAGCAGCGCCCAATACGCCGGCAACTCCCATCATATGAAATGGGTTCAACGTCCAATTATGAAATCCTTGGAAGAAGAGGATGAATCGAAATATAGCGGCTACACCAAAACTAGGTGCAAAGAACCAACCAGATTGACCTAATGGATAAATCAGGAATACAGAAACAAAAACAGCAATTGGACCAGAGAATGCGATTGCATTATAAGGTCGCAATTGAACAGATCGAGCAAGCTCGAATTGACGTAACATGAAACCTATTAGTCCGAAAGCGCCATGGAGAGCAACAAAAGTCCATAGACCGCCTAATTGACACCAACGAGTGAAATCTCCTTGTGCTTCAGGACCCCATAGTAGCAACAAAGAATGGGCTAAACTATTAGCAGGGGTCGAAACTGCGGCGGTTAAGAAATTGCATCCTTCCAAATAGGAACTGGCCAGTCCATGGGTATACCATGAAGTTACAAAGGTTGTACCTGTGAACCAACCCCCTAAAGCAAAATAGGCACAAGGGAAGAGCAATAGACCAGACCAACCTACAAAAACGAAACGGTCTCTCCGTAACCAGTCATCCATAGTATCAAATAAATCCTTTTCATCTTTGGTAAATCTACCAAGGGCTATAGTCATAGTGATCCTCCTATTCAACTACTTCAACCATTTTCGAACACCTCATAGCATTTTCAGGGCATACGAGAGTTCAATCACTTATGTATGATTCCTCGTCCACTGTCGCTTCCAATGGGTTTCGAATAAAAAAATCCTTCTCGTTTCTATTGAGTCATAAACCGACCTAGGTAAATCCATGAGCTCGATTCTATTATTTTTTCTTCTTTTATTCTGAATAACTATCTGAATCTTGAATTGTCTTATGACTCAGATGAATTTTTTGAAAGACCTATGCTATGAACAAATGATCCCCGCTCCCACCACCAGTTGCTCCTCCTATTTACACCCGCTCCACCAACAAATCTTATTTTTTGATCTTGTTTGTGATATTGAGAAAAGATCAATCAATAAATATCTCTATGGATTCTTCCAACTTATTTCTATTCTATAGTATATTAAACGACTACAGTACCATATATAATTTATATAACTTTTTAAAAATTTGAAAATTTTTTTATTTATTTCATTTCCTCTTTTTCCTTCAGATGAATCGAAAACTCCAGAATAGAATATATTTTTGAATGGTTCAAGCCAAAAAAATGGACTATTTGCTTATTTACTTTACCTTGTTGTTGTCAGAAAAAGAGGGGAAATTCCCTATTTTCCCCCTGCCTCTAAATGAAATATGATATGCAATATTAAATAGTAAATTAAATACTATTATATACTGTAAATACTATTATATACTGTATAGTGGTATAGTGGACTGGAAATTAAAATATCTTTATTCGTTCTCGTTATCCATCCCATTGTCGAAACAAAAATATAGGATGCATCAATATGTAAATATTTGGTACATTAAAGCCACGACCCGATCTATAAAAGATTTAATCGGAAATATCGACAAATTCTAAATTCTTGCGACGTAGTCTAACGGAAATGAAAAAAAAATTCCGAGGCTACAATTCTATCTCTATCAAATTTGAATATCAGAATAGCTGATATAGTCATGATTTAATGGGTCAGGTCCACTTACCTTTTTTGATTTCTTATATTTATGATGGATTTGATTGGAATAACGGAAAAGTAGGAATATTTGGCGATTCATAATTGGGGTTGAGTAGGTAGAATATCTATGTCCTCGAACCAAAAATATGGAATAATGAAACCTGAGTTGAGTAGGAATATAACCTGTAGTGACATAGTTGTCCTCCCAATAAGTGGGGTGATTTATCATTATAATGAACAAATGCTCAACTTTATAATCACTATATTTAATACTATAACTATCTCATTATATTTAAATAATATTTATTTAATTAACTCATTCTAATAAAATAAATATCCCTAGTTTTGTGGAAAAAGCCCCTTATCGGATTTGAACCGATGACTTACGCCTTACCATGGCGTTACTCTACCGCTGAGTTAAAAGGGCCTATTTTATTCCATTCCTAAATGAGACAATGTGAAGACATATACATATATTATATACCTACATATTACATTACATAGGTGCATACAGTAGGCTCATAGTGTCTCATTCGGCAATATCTTTTTTTTTGAGTCAGTCTAGGCTAAAACCTAATTACTTTTTATTTTCTTTTATTGACTCCTATCACAACGAGATTCGCTTAATTAATACACAAATTGAAATAGATCAAAGATATTTGATATGTGATCAAATCATGTAATGTATGGAATGAAAAGATTCAACTCGTACCTGAAATACAAGCTCTGCTCTTAGAAAAAAAGAAACTTTCTATCGTTTCTTAATTTCCTAGCTGTAAGATAAGAATATCTCATCTTAACAATGCGTGAATCGATGCGTGAAGGAATGGCTTTTCTGTCGGACAAATCTAGGGATCCTATACTTAATTAATTATTAATTCTAACACATTATTTTATAATGTAATATCCATTCTAATGATATAGAATCCATATATATAAATAGAATATAATATATAAAAAATAGAATATAATATATAAATATATATATAATATATATATACAATTTTTACAATTTTTATTTATATATATGGATTCATGAACCATGAATAAAAAAATTGTATCGGAATCGCGAAAGGAAAGGTAGAAAACTTATTCGGATTTAGTCACATCATTACATTATATTGACAATTACAAAAAACTATTCATACTATGAATATATACAGTATGATATCGGTTGGGCAGATATGCCCCCATCGTCTAGTGGTTCAGGACATCTCTCTTTCAAGGAGGCAGCGGGGATTCGACTTCCCCTGGGGGTAGGGTACTACGAAAGGAGGTTGATCATGTATTATCAATAAGTCTAGACTTGATTCTTCCTGGGTCGATGCCCGAGTGGTTAATGGGGACGGACTGTAAATTCGTTGGCAATATGTCTACGCTGGTTCAAATCCAGCTCGGCCCAAGAATTCACCGATCCATCATGAGATTACATAATATAAGAATTTTCGCCTGGTGAATAAAGAATTCATTTTATATCCTATTTGTTTTTGTACCCATATATTCTTCATTTTTTGAATTATCTAGATTCATATCATAATCCGAAAATATAGGACAAGAATTAACGAATCAAAATAAATTGATTTAACACGATTTGACAGTAGGATTAGGACAAGAATTAACGAATCAAAATAAATTGATTTAACACGATTTGACAGTAGGATTTCTAGTAATCCATGTCGCTCTCACTAAAGTCCATATCTATGTGGATATTAATATACCAATAACTCCTTTCTCTGTTACAATACGACGATTCTAAATGAAACTAGTCTTAATCAAATCATTAATAATATGTATGCTGTATACCTTATTTCTCTGGGATTGTAGTTCAATCGGTCAGAGCACCGCCCTGTCAAGGCGGAAGCTGCGGGTTCGAGCCCCGTCAGTCCCGACCTAGTATCCGATGACTCCATCAATTCATTTCTTTATTTTCTGTCAAAGGGCATAGAGCGGGATCTAATTCCCATAGGGTCCTTTTTTTTCCGTTTATAATTTTTTTATTGAGAAAATACAATGCGACAATTTCAATTACTTCAATTAGTACCGAGGGGGATAGGCATATGTGAATTGGTACAATTGTAGGTAGCACTCTATTTAGTTAGGATTAAAAGAAATCCTTGTCTGGTTTTTTCGATTGCTCCTGACCCGTGGAAGGGAATCGAATACTTATATATGTTATATGTTTATATGTTATATGTTTTCACCAGAGCATATACACAAATTTTGATTCGTTTATTGTACGATAAAAAATGCACTTTTCACATAGTTACCTCGATAAAATGAAAATGCTTTTCATTCATATTAAAGCCGCTTTATAGCTCCAATTTTGGATAACTTAAATTACTAATAGGAAACAATCTATTTATATCATTCAAACTACACACTTCATTTTGGATATATGTGTCCCAGGGCCGATTCAAGGAAAGAAAGGAATGTTTTAATTAAGAAAAGAAAGATCAAACAAAGAAAAGATAGACCCCCTCTTCTCTTAGTGAGGGAATGATCTTTTTTTATTTCCGGGTAAGGTCCTATCGAAGAAAGAAAAAACTAAAAAAAAAAAGAGTTCATTTTTGATTTAATTTATCGATTGTATTTATCGAAATATTCGATCTTTTCTTCTTATTTTTTCCATTTTACTTCTACTATTTTGGTTGGATTTTTGACCAATGGAAGTGGAAGATGGGCCAGATGATACTTTATAATATTATATTATTCTATAAATAAGACGGTAGGTTATAGAAAAGAACGAATGGATAAAGAATAATATAATAATTCAATGAGATTCTTAATTGGATCAGGAATTCCTTTTTTTATTAGGTTTTAATTCCGTATGGATAAAAGATCTTCCTATGTTATACTATTCCATTCTCGATGATGAATAGATTTGATAGCTCAGATATTGTTATTCAATGATATTGATCTGATTCAATATCATCGGGATGTATTTCTCCCATTGAATTTACAGGATAAAGATTTAGAATCTCTATGGGATTAGATCCCGAGTTATTAACTATGAAGTAAAAAAACAATGAAATTATGGAAGTAAATATTCTCGCATTTATTGCTACTGCACTGTTCATTCTAGTTCCTACTGCTTTTTTACTTATCATTTACGTAAAAACGGTCAGTCAAAACGATTAATTTGAATCAAGCTTGACTTCTGAGTTCTTATCAATAATGGAAGAAAGGGATTCAAATTCCACGTCTTAAATAAAATGAGCGAATTAAAATCAGACGTATATGAGATTTGATAGTATGGTAGAAAGGAATATAGGAACCTTTCTACCACACTATTTATTAGTGTACTACTATAAATTATTATATAAAATTCTAAAGTTGGACTGTATAAAGAAAGATGGCTTAATGTAGATCACTCCGTAATCTGTATATTGATACATGTACATATAACTCCCATATGTGTAATATACATAGTACCCCAATTCGAGTTCTTTACTTTGGTACATCCATTTTATTTAGACCAATTTCGATCAATATAATTGACTGCCCACCTTTACTCTTATCTTATGTCTTACGGTTCTAATTACTCGTTTTATTATGATTTCATTTATTTCGAATATGGATCCCAGGATCGGACGAAACAATCAAATCCATAGAAGAAGATATGGTATGGGCATCGAATAGATTATGTAAAAGAAACCTAGTCATTTTTTTTTTTAGCATTCCGACAAAGCAAAGAATAATTGATTTAGCCGTTGACAGATGATTCAAACAATTTTATGCGTAGTACTTCGTTGGACAAACAAACACTCTATTGGTGTTTCCCTCGATATAAAGATATAAGGTAAAGTACGTATCTACATAATAACAGGTCGACTTCCTCTTTGAACAGTAAAGCGAGAAACAAATAAAAAGGGGTTCGGTTGCTCCTTATTGTATGTAATATTTATATAATATATAATTCTGTTAAGAGCTAGTTCACCTAAATACTCTATTTTGAATTTGGTTGGAAAAAATGGCATATCATGCGTATTCCGTTTAGTTTCAAAATACGAAGATGGGAATCATTTAATTAGTAGAATTGAAAAATGAAGATATTTGAAAAACGCTTTGCAGAAGGATTATGAAACTATTAATACAGTTTGATTACTCAACTCAATTCAATTAGTAATTACCCTAGAGTCCACTTCTTCCCCATACTACAAGTGAAAGGGAAAATGTAAAGACTACCATTAAAGCAGCCCAAGCAAGACTTACTATATCCATGTGAATTATGCCCCCAAATATGAAGAAACTCTTTTATTATTGATTACTAATAATAATGGAATCAATAGTACAGAGTCAAAAAGAGATTCTGAACGAAGCCAATTATTCATCCAATATTGATTGAATATCTAAGCACTCATAAATTCTCGTGAGTATGTATACAAAGCATCTTACATCCTTTCAACAACTAAAAATTCCCCACTCAACTATATAATTCAAGAATCGGCGATTAGACAGTACATTAGTACTGGAAGTCTTGATAGACTAGTCCTTCCTATACTAAAAATCCCAGGCGCAAGGATTGGCAGTTTTTTAATCTCCAGATTCTTAAAATCAAGCAAAGGGCTTTCGGGTTTTTATTGATCAGGCGACACCCGGATTTGAACTGGGGAAAAAGGATTTGCAGTCCCCCGCCTTACCACTCGGCCATGCCGCCAAAACGAGAAAAATAAATGGAAATATTCCTTAACTAAAAACCCTCCCTTTTTTGATTGGAGCCGGGCCCTTCTCTTAATTGTATAGTATCTCAAACAATTATCAAAACACACAACGCCTAAAAATTACATTTCTCTCCCTTTTTTTTTATTGAAAGAAAAATTGGAGTCACACAATAAAAAATTCAGTCCAAATCAAATTGGACCCGTTAACTGTTGACTGTTAATTCATGAAAAGTTCTTTCTTAGATTTTAAATTGTGTTTCCTTAATGGCCTAAGAAAACTCAATTGATACACAACTAATCAGTATCAAGAATTTTCAATAATAAATCCTTTTGAATTTCAAGTATAACAACAATTATGTATATATGTAAACCCTAGAACAAAAATTGTTACACAGATATACCGAATCTGGGGTCTTGTCTTATTTATATATATATGAGATGCCCACAAGGAATTAAGGTAATTTGCGTGCTTCAATTTTTCATTGAATATATTTATTTAATATCAAATAGAAATTATGATATAGCATAGCACGGACCCGCGTTACTCCAAGTGGAACTGGGATAAGTGATATGCGGATAGTCCTCATGTGCTTAATAAAAACAAGCCCTTTTGTTTTACGCACTTCAAGCGTATTCGACGAATTCGACTAACAAATGGGTAAAAATGTCCCCTTTTTATGTTTATGCGAATAATTTTTGAACACTGAAAAGTTAAGCGCTAAAAAAAGGTAAACTCTAAAACTCTATCTCTATCTATAAGGCTCCTTTCTGTCTTTATCTCATTCATAGAGAAAAAACGGATCAAATCCCGAATCGAATCCATTTACTTTTCTAGTACCCAATCCGCGGATCCTAATATCATAGTAATAGGTAGAAATTAGATCACTTTTTTTGATATTCTATTTGATATTCTATACAAGACTTCATAAGTCTAAACGTCATAAAATTTTTTTTTCTAGGAATGTTTTATGAATTCATTTCCATTTGTATTTGTTGCAAATTCTCATTTATTTGAGTAGAAAATTCTCTTTATTTTTCCGCTCATACGTATTTCATAGATTACATCTATGATATGGAGTTAGATCAAATTTCATGTGATTCAGTAAACAAAATAAAATTCCATCATTGTTAGATCAATCCACATCATTTCATTACTAGATCAATCTATATGGTTCGATGAAGAATGAAATGAGCCTTGGAAAATGAATGGGATTTTTTCGATAAATGGGAAACTAAAAATGCTCCGGGATGGAAATGAGGGAATGTCTACAATACCTGGGTTTAGTCAGATACAATTTGAGGGATTTTGTAGATTCATTGATCAGGGATTGATGGAAGAACTTGATAAGTTTCCAAAAATTGAAGATACAGATCAAGAAATTGAATTTCAATTATTTGTGGAAACTTATCAATTAGTAGAACCCTTGATAAAAGAAAGAGATGCCGTGTATGAATCACTCACATACTCTTCTGAATTATATGTGCCCGCAGGATTAATTTGGAAAAACGGTAAGGATACGCAAGAACAAACCATATTTATTGGAAAAATTCCTCTAATGAATTCCCTGGGAACCTCTATAGTTAATGGAATATACAGAATTGTGATCAATCAAATATTGCAAAGACCCGGTATTTATTACCGTTCAGAGTTGGATCATAACGGAATTTCGATCTATACCGGTACCATAATATCAGATTGGGGTGGAAGATCAGAATTAGAGATTGATAGAAAAGCAAGGATATGGGCGCGTGTGAGTCGGAAACAAAAAATATCTATTCTAGTTCCATCATCAGCTATGGGTTCAAATCTAAGAGAAATTCTAGATAATGTTTGCTACCCTGAAATTTTCTTGTCTTTCCCGAATGATAAGGATAAAAAAAAAATTGGATCAAAGGAAAATGCCATTTTGGAGTTTTATCAACAATTTGCTTGTGTAGGCGGCGATCCGGTATTTTCGGAGTCCTTGTGTAAGGAATTACAAAAGAAATTTTTTCAACAAAGATGTGAATTAGGAAGGATTGGTCGACGAAATATGAACCGTAGACTTAATCTTGATATACCTCAGAACATTACATTTTTGTTACCACGAGATATATTGGCGGCTGCGGATCATTTGATCCAAATGAAATTTGGAATGGGTACACTTGACGATATGAATCATTTGAAAAATAAACGTATTCGTTCCGTAGCGGATCTGTTACAAGATCAATTCGGATTGGCTCTGGTTCGTTTAGAACATGCGATTCGAGGAACTATAGGTGGAGCAATTAGGCATAAATTGATACCGACGCCTCATAATTTGGTTACTTCCACTCCATTAACAACCACTTATGAATCATTTTTTGGCCTACACCCCTTATCTCAAGTTTTGGATCGAACAAATCCATTGACACAAATAGTTCATGGGCGAAAATTGAGTTATTTAGGTCCTGGGGGATTGACAGGGCGGACTGCTAGTTTTCGGATACGAGATATCCATCCTAGTCACTATGGACGTATTTGCCCAATTGACACATCTGAAGGAATCAATGTTGGACTCATTGGATCTTTAGCAATTCATGCGAGGATTGGTCATTGGGGGTCTTTAGAAAGGCCCTTTTATGAAATTTCTGAGAAATCAAAAGAGGTACGCGTGGTTTATTTATCACCAAATAGAGATGAATACTATATGGTAGCGGCGGGAAATTCTTTGGCGTTGAATCAGGGTATTCAGGAAGAACAGGTTGTTCCGGCTCGATATCGCCAAGAATTCCTGACTATTGCATGGGAACAGATTCATCTTCGAAGCATTTTTCCCTTCCAATATTTTTCTATTGGAGCTTCTCTTATTCCTTTTATCGAACACAATGATGCGAATCGGGCTTTAATGAGTTCTAATATGCAACGTCAAGCAGTTCCACTTTCTCGGTCCGAGAAGTGCATTGTTGGAACTGGGTTGGAACGCCAAGCGGCTCTAGATTCGGGGGTTTCCGCCATAGCCGAACACGAGGGAAAGATCATTTATACCGATACTGACAAGATCATGTTATCAGGTAATGGGGGCACTCTACGCATTCCATTGGTTATGTATCAACGTTCCAACAAAAATACTTGTATGCATCAAAAACCCCGGGTTCCGCCGGGTAAATGTATTAAAAAGGGACAAATTTTAGCAGATGGTGCCGCTACAGTTGGTGGTGAGCTCGCTTTGGGAAAAAACGTATTAGTAGCTTATATGCCGTGGGAGGGATACAATTTTGAGGATGCGGTACTTATTAGTGAACGTCTGGTATATGGAGATATTTATACCTCTTT